TAGTCGGAGAGAAAATCACCCGTTTGATTGAACACGCTGCCAATCAAAATTTACCTCTTATTATAGTGTGTGCTTCTGGGGGGGCGCGCATGCAGGAAGGAAGTTTGAGCTTGATGCAAATGGCTAAAATATCGTCTGCTTTATATGATTATCAATTAAATAAAAAATTATTTTATGTATCAATCCTTACATCTCCGACAACTGGTGGAGTGACAGCTAGTTTTGGTATGTTGGGGGATATCATTATTGCCGAACCCAATGCCTACATTGCATTTGCAGGTAAAAGAGTAATTGAACAAACATTGAATAAAACAGTACCCGAAGGTTCACAAGCAGCTGAATACTTATTCCAGAAGGGTTTATTCGACCTAATTGTACCACGTAATCTTTTAAAAAGCGTTCTGAGTGAGTTATTTAAGCTCCACGCCTTTTTTCCTTTGAATCAAAAGTCAAGCAAAATCAAGTAGAGCACTAAGTTCAATTATTTTTTTTTGTGTTTGTAGCAAAAAGTAGTTAGTTTATCGGAATCAAAGTAAATAAGATAATAATGGCCTTTTCTTTGGTGATAGAAGATCGAATTGTAGAAAGAATCAAAACGAAAGTTGAGGATAACTCTTTTTTTGACCTATATTCCTGATTACGAATCAAGAAACCTTTATCACCAAGAGTGAGTTCTTCCGTTCGTGAAATTAGTAAAATAAAACGAATTTGGTCTTGTCTTAGGTATATAATTTGAAATTTAAATATAGATAATAGAGTTTTGTATCTTTCTCTATCTACCGAAAAACCATTTTAGCTAAAAATCCATGTTGGGTCGGATTCGAACGAATCCTTCGATAATCGGTAAAAAACTCTTTATCTATTTTTAGAAAATTAGAAGACAAGAACAAAAGACAAAGAAATGAAGAAAAATAATAAAGTTTATTATCATTATCATACATATCTTTCTCATGGAGGAGATGAATAAGTCCATTTATTTAGTTCTACAGTTCTACATTCTTTGCACTTATTCTTATTATACGTACTCAGTTAGATTTAGATATATCGATACTTCGATCTATACTAAGAATTTTAAATTCTTCAAATTCTATTAATAATAAATATTATCTAATTAGAATTCAAATTCTTAATTTAATTATAATTATTACAAGATATCTTTATTTATATAATAACATAATAACAGATACAAATAGTAAATCGAGGTACCCCTTCTATGACAAATTTGAACCTTCCATCTATTTTTGTGCCGTTAGTAGGCCTAGTCTTTCCGGCAATTGCAATGGCTTCTTTATTTCTTCATGTTCAAAAAAACAAGATTGTTTAGATCCGCTGGGACCCAATCTCATCCATTTTTTTTTTGAAAACGTGGACTTGTATCATAACACGGATATCTATTTATTGGAATATAGTATAACATGTGATTTCCACCGAACATAAAGGAAAAAACTCTTATGCCCGCAGAAACATGATATATGGATATATCAATTCTAGCAATTTTCAAATAGATCAGGATCTCTGGATGGCTGAAATGTAGTCGGTGAATCTATATGTATATCGATATGTATAGTGGGATCGTATTAAATAAAGAGTATGTTATTATTTTAGATTTAACCAATTTGATGAATTACTCCTAAAGGTTGACATCAAACTAGTGCTAGTTCACCTCAAACTAGTGCTAGTTGATGAGAGTTACTTCGGAAACAAAAAAGTAAAGTCAAATTTCTCTGGGGTATTATCTCAATTCCAATAAAATGCAATCGAGTAAAGTATGACTTGGCGATCAGACGATATATGGATAGAACTTATAACGGGGTCTCGAAAAATAAGTAATTTCTGCTGGGCCTTGATCCTTTTTTTAGGTTCATTAGGCTTCTTATTAGTTGGAACTTCCAGTTATCTTGGTAGAAATTTGCTATCTTTTTTTCCGCCTCAGCAAATCATTTTTTTTCCACAAGGAATCGTGATGTCTTTCTACGGAATTGCGGGTCTCTTTATTAGCTCTTATTTGTGGTGCACAATTTCCTGGAATGTAGGTAGTGGTTATGATCGATTCGATAGAAAGGAAGGAATAGTCTGTATTTTTCGTTGGGGATTTCCGGGAAAAAATCGTCGCATATTCCTCCGATTCCTTATAAAAGATATTCAGTCCGTTAGAATAGAAGTTAAAGAGGGTATTTATGCTCGTCGTGTTCTTTATATGGACATCCGAGGCCAGGGGTCCATTCCCTTGACCCGTACTGATGAGAATTTGACTCCACGAGAAATTGAACAAAAGGCTGCTGAATTAGCCTATTTCTTGCGTGTACCAATTGAAGTATTTTGATAAATTGAGAATCAGAACGTTCATTCAATTAAAGAAAACGTATATGAAAGAACCATAAAACGAAACTCTTTTTATGGTCTTTATGCGTTTTATGGTCTTTATGCGCACGCAATTCAATAACAAATAACAAATCGAAATAATAGATTCATCTCAGACGGCAAACCATTTCGAAAGCAAGAATTTTTTTTAGTTCAATATTTGTTGGAATTGACACTTTAGATCCAGATAGATCGTATCTTGTAAATTTTAAATTCTTTCTTTTGTATTCTTTAATGACCAACAATTGGATTTCTTAATTAAATACTGAGAACTAGCCAATTTATCCTTTGCCAGTCATTTTTTTTTGATCATCCTAATATCTTTCCCTCAATTATTCTATTCCTGACTATGGGTAATCAGTGAAATTTTTTCTAAATATTGGATATTTTGATAGCAAAGGAGTTCTTTCGTCTCAAAATCTGAATAATATTCATTACTTAAAGTGGTTCTTTCGATCATTCATCGAAAGGATACACTTTATTTTTAATTTGACCAATTGAGATATCAGGAAACAATATTCTAAATTTCTTCATTCGAAGTGAATTCTTAGCCTATTTCTGTATTCTTTCTAGATTCAAAGACTAACCACAAAATCACAAAGAAAATAGATTCATAAGTTCGATACCTTGTATAAAACTCATGTGTGTAAGAAATATTCGATCGCATAGAGTGTACGAATGGGTTGATTAACAATTTACAGACGAAAAAATGGCAAAAAAGAAAGCATTCACTCCTCTTTTCTATCTTGCATCTATAGTATTTTTGCCCTGGTGGATTTCTTTCTCAGTTAATAAATGTCTGGAATCTTGGGTTACTAATTGGTGGAATACTGGGCAATCCCAAATTGTCTTGAATAATATTCAAGAAAAGAGTCTTCTAGAAAAATTCAGAGAATTAGAGGAACTCCTCTTCTTGGACGAAATGATCAAGGAATACTCGGAAACACATCTCGAAGAGTTTGGGATAGGAATCCATAAAGAAACGATCCAATTAATCACGATACAAAATGAGAATCGTATGGATACGATTTTGCACTTCTCAACAAATATCATCTGGTTTGGTATTCTAAGCGGGTATTCAATTTTGGGTAAGGAAAAACTTGTTATTCTTAACTCTTGGGCTCAGGAATTCCTATATAACTTAAGTGACACAGCAAAAGCTTTGTGTCTTCTTCTAGTAACTGAGTTTTTTCTCGGATATCATTCACCCCCAGGTTGGGAATTCGCTATACGCTCTATCTATAACGAGGTTGGAGTTGTTGCGAATGAGCAAACTATAACTATTCTTGTTTGCATCCTTCCAGTAATTTTTGATACATGTTTTAAATATTGGCTTTTCCGTTATTTAACTAGTCTGTCTCCGTCAATTTTACTGATTTATGATTCAATAACTGAATGATAAAAGATCCATTGATATTAATCTAATCCAATTAGAATGCTTGGTACTTTGTAGTTGTACATAAGCAAAGTATTGAAAATCATATTTACTCTTCCTATTTCTAACCATCGGGAAGATTCATCCTAGATTATTCCAGCAAATAGCAGAATCGTGGCTAGGGAACTATACTAGCGACCTACCCAATTTATTGTAGAAATTTTCGCGATCAATGATTGGACCATGCAAACTAGAAATGCTTTTTCTTGGCTAAAGAAACAGATTACTCGATCTATTTCCGTATCGCTCATGATATATATCTTAACTCGGACGTCCATTTCAAGTGCATATCCCATTTTTGCACAGCAGGGTTATGAAAATCCACGAGAAGCGACTGGGCGTATTGTATGTGCCAATTGCCATTTAGCTAATAAGCCCGTGGAAATTGAGGTTCCACAAGCGGTACTTCCTGATACTGTATTTGAAGCAGTTGTTCGAATTCCTTATGATATGCAACTGAAACAGGTTCTTGCTAATGGTAAAAAAGGGGGGTTGAACGTCGGGGCTGTTCTTATTTTACCGGAGGGGTTTGAATTAGCCCCTCCCGATCGTATTTCTCCTGAGATGAAAGAAAAGATTGGCAATTTGTCTTTTCAGAGCTATCGCCCCAATAAAACAAATATTCTTGTGGTAGGCCCTGTCCCTGGTAAAAAATATAGTGAAATAACCTTCCCTATTCTTTCCCCGGACCCTGCTACTAAGAAGGATGTTCACTTCTTAAAATATCCTATATACGTAGGCGGGAACAGGGGAAGGGGTCAGATTTATCCCGACGGCAACAAGAGTAACAATACAGTTTATAATGCTACAGCAGCAGGTATAGTAAGCAAAATCATACGAAAAGAAAAAGGGGGGTATGAGATAACCATAACGGATGCGTCAGAGGGACGTCAAGTGGTTGATATTATCCCTCCCGGACCAGAACTTCTTGTTTCCGAGGGCGAATCTATCAAATTTGATCAACCATTAACGAGTAATCCTAATGTAGGCGGATTTGGTCAGGGAGATGCAGAAATAGTACTTCAAGATCCATTACGTGTCCAAGGACTTTTGTTCTTCTTGGCATCTGTTATTTTGGCACAAATCTTTTTGGTTCTTAAAAAGAAACAGTTCGAGAAGGTTCAATTGGCCGAAATGAATTTCTAGATTCGCAGATTTATCGATATCAAGTACGTAAAAAGAACCAAATTCTTGTTGGCGATTA